GAATGTTAGCACTATAATAGAAAGTTCCAATGATCTGGATGTAACTCAAAAATACAGACATTTGTGGGTTCAATGTGAAAATTGTTATGGATTAAATTATAAGAAAATTTTAAAATCAAAAATGAATCTTTGTGAACAATGTGGATATCATTTGAAAATGAGTAGTTCCGATAGAATCGAACTTTCGATCGATCCGGATACTTGGGATGCTATGGATGAAGACATGGTTTCTTTGGATCCCATTGAATTTCATTCGGAAGAGGAGCCTTATAAAGATCGTATCGATTCTTATCAACGAAAGACAGGATTAACTGAAGCCGTTCAAACAGGTATAGGCCAATTAAACGGTATTCCCATAGCACTTGGGGTTATGGATTTTCAGTTTATGGGGGGTAGTATGGGATCCGTGGTTGGGGAGAAAATAACCCGTTTGATTGAGTACGCTACTAACAAATTTCTCCCTCTTATTATAGTATGTGCTTCCGGGGGGGCGCGTATGCAAGAGGGAAGTTTGAGTTTAATGCAAATGGCTAAAATATCTTCTGCTTTATATGATTATCAATCAAATAAAAAGTTATTCTATGTACCAATTCTTACATCTCCTACTACAGGGGGGGTAACTGCGAGTTTTGGTATGTTGGGAGATATCATTATTGCCGAACCCAATGCCTATATTGCATTTGCGGGTAAAAGAGTAATTGAACAAACATTGAATAAAACAGTACCTGAAGGTTCACAGGCGGCTGAATATTTATTCCAGAAGGGCTTATTCGATCTAATCGTACCACGTAATCCTTTAAAAAGCGTTCTGAGTGAGTTATTTCAGCTCCACGCTTTCTTTCCTTTGAATCAAAATTCAATAGAGCATTAAGTTCCTTTTTTATTTGTAGCAAACAAGTAGTTAGTTTATCAGAATCCAAGTAAAACGAATATGAATGGGGTTTCTTTGTTGACATAAGATCTAAATTGTAAAAAGAAATCAAAAGTTGTGGATAACTCCTTTTTATCTATATTCTTGATTACTAATTCAGTTAAGAGGCCTCTATCAACAAGAAAAATAGTGAATTCTTATTTTCGTTAAATTCTAGGAAAATAAAAAATTTTTGTTCTACGTCTTACGTATGTATATATAATCCAAATATAGAATTTAGAATTATATAAACTATAGATATGATATATGCTTTTGTACCTTCTATACTCACTTAGATATATACTTAGATTTATACTAATCTTTATCTTTATAATATTAATATAAATAATAACAGGTACAAATAGTAAATTGAGGTATCCTTTATATGACAACTTTCGACTTTCCCTCTGTTTTGGTGCCTTTAGTAGGCTTAGTATTTCCGGCAATGGCAATGGCTTCTTTATTTCTTCATGTTCAAAAAAATAAGACTGTTTAGATCTGATGGGCCCAACTCTGATCCATTTTTTTTTTCAAAACTAAGACTTGTATCATAACGCAGATACCTATTTAGTGTAAGAAAAGAGGGTATAACATGCGGCGCTTCCGTCGAAAAGGGGCTCTTTGGCCTGTAGAAAGATGATATGGGGGTAAAGGAATTCTATTCTATCTATTTGAAAAAATCTCAGGATCGCCGGATGGCTGAACTGTAAAATCGGTACATCTATATGTATATTGATGGGATCATACGAAGGGTATTTTTTTTTTTTAGATCTAACCAATTTGATAAATTACTCTTAAAGGTTCACATCAAACTAGTACTAGTTGATGAGAGTTACTTCGGAAACAAAAAGACTAAAGTCTAGGGTATTCTCTCAATTACAATAAAACGAAACCAGATCAAGTATGAGTTGTCGATCAGAACATATATGGATACAACCTATAACGGGGTCGCGAAAAACAAGTAATTTCTGCTGGGCCGTTATCCTTTTTTTAGGTTCATTAGGATTCTTATTGGTTGGAACTTCCAGTTATCTTGGGAGAAACTTGATATCTTTATTTCCGTCTCAGCAAATCCTTTTTTTTCCACAAGGGATTGTGATGTCTTTCTATGGGATCGCGGGTCTCTTTATTAGCTCCTATTTGTGGTGCACAATTTCGTGGAATGTAGGGGGTGGTTATGATCGATTCGATAGAAAAGAAGGAATGGTGTGTATTTTTCGTTGGGGATTCCCTGGAAAAAATCGTCGCATCTTCCTCCGATTCCTTATAAAGGATATTCAGTCCGTCAGAATAGAAGTTAAAGAGGGTATTTATGCTCGCCGTGTCCTTTATATGGATATCAGAGGCCAGGGGGCCATTCCCTTGACTCGTACTGATGAGAATGTTACTCCACGGGAAATCGAACAAAAAGCTGCCGAATTGGCCTATTTCTTGCGTGTACCGATTGAAGTATTTTGAGAAATGAGCTGAGAGAGTGAATGCTTTCTCAGCAGTAAGGAAAAACTAAAGAATCCCCCTTTTCTATACCATAACTTAACTGAAGTTTCTTCATAACGCTCATTCTAGTCAAAGAAGACGTATACGTAACGTAACAACCACAAAACAAAACAGTGAATAGATTCATAAGTTCGATACTTTGTAATAGAACTCATGCATGAGAGAAATATTGGATGGCGTAGAGTCAACTAATGAGGTCGGTTCATTAAAAATTAATAGACGAAATGAAAAAATGTCAAAAAAGAAAGCATTCAACCCTCTTTTATATCTTGCATCTATAGTATTTTTGCCCTGGTGGATTTCTCTCTCATTTAATAAAAGTCTGGAATCTTGGGTTACTTATTTGTGGAATACTAGGCAATCTGAAATTTTTTTGAATGATATTCAAGAAAAAAATATTCTCGAAAAATTCATAGAATTGGAGGAAATCTTTCTTTTGGAGGAAATGATCAAGGAATACTCGGAGACACATCTACAAAACCTTCGTATAGGAATCCACAAAGAAACGCTCCAATTAATCAAGATACACAATGAGGATCATATCCATACGATTTTGCACTTCTTGACAAATATAATCTGTTTCGTTATTCTAAGTGGTTATTCAATTTTGGGTAATAAAGAACTTGTTATTCTTAACTCTTGGGCTCAGGAATTCCTATATAACTTAAGTGACACAATAAAGGCTTTTTCGATTCTTTTATTAACAGATTTATGTATCGGATTCCATTCGCCCCATGGTTGGGAACTAATGATTGGCTTTGTCTACAAAGATTTTGGATTTGCTCATAATGATCAAATTATATCTGGTCTTGTTTCTACTTTTCCAGTCATTCTAGATACTCTATTTAAATTTTTGATTTTTCGTTATTTAAATCGTGTTTCTCCGTCACTTGTAGTGATTTATCATTCAATGAATGATTAAAAAAGGATCTACTGATATTAATCCAATTCAATTCTAACATTTCTTACTTTGTAGTTGTACAGAAGCAAAGCATGTAAAATCATACTTACTCTTTATTTTTATACCCATCCCAAAGATTTATTCTATATATTAATATTATTTATTCCAGTAAAATTATTCCAGTAAATAGCAGAATTGCGGATAGGGAACTAGGTTAGCGACCTACCAAATTTATTGTAGACATTTTTGGGCTCAATGGTTGGACCATGCAAACTAGAAAGACTTTTTCTTGGATAAAAGAACAAATTACTCGATCCATTTCCGTATCGCTCATGATATATATCATAACTCGGCCATCCATTTCAAGTGCATATCCCATTTTTGCACAGCAGGGTTATGAAAATCCGCGAGAAGCGACTGGTCGTATTGTATGTGCCAATTGCCATTTAGCTAATAAGCCCGTGGATATTGAAGTTCCACAAACGGTACTTCCAGATACTGTATTTGAAGCAGTTGTTCGAATCCCTTATGATATGCAACTAAAACAAGTTCTTGCTAATGGTAAAAAAGGTGCTTTGAATGTAGGGGCTGTTCTTATTTTACCAGAGGGTTTTGAATTAGCTCCTGCTGATCGGATTTCCCCCGAGATAAAAGAAAAGATAGGCAATCTCTCTTTTCAGAGCTATCGCCCCAATAAAAAAAATATTCTTGTGATAGGCCCCGTTCCTGGTCAGAAATATAGTGAAATAACCTTTCCTATCCTTTCCCCGGACCCCGCTACTACGAAGGAGGTTCACTTCTTAAAATATCCTATATATGTAGGCGGAAACAGGGGAAGGGGTCAGATTTATCCCGACGGGAGCAAAAGTAACAATACAGTTTATAATGCTACATCAGCAGGTATAGTAGGTAAAATAATACGAAAAGAAAAAGGGGGTTACGAAATAACCATAGCGGATGCATCGGATGGACGTCAAGTGGTTGATATTATCCCTCCAGGGCCAGAACTTCTTGTTTCAGAAGGCGAATCTATCAAATTGGATCAACCGTTGACGAGTAATCCTAATGTGGGCGGATTTGGTCAGGGAGATGCAGAAATAGTACTTCAAGATCCCTTACGTGTCCAAGGCCTTTTGTTCTTCTTGGCATCTGTTATTTTGGCACAAATCTTTTTGGTTCTTAAAAAGAAACAGTTCGAGAAGGTTCAATTGTCAGAAATGAATTTCTAGACTCGCGGATTTATCGACATTGAGCTCATAACGTAAAAAGAACAAAATTATTTTTGACGACTCTTTATGATAAAAAATGGATATTATGAAAAGCCTTTTGCTTTTTTATATTCATTACTTGTACTGCATTCCTAGTCATAGTATGTAGATTGTGAAGAAGACTTTTTACTTTTTTTGAATCCAAATTGGGGTGGTATGATTATGTTACTATTATCACATTTCAATGTCATAAAATACATTAATAGTGTTTTCTATTCTAATCGAATAAAATTCGACTAGATACTAGACATAAGTAAGCGGGGAATAGAACGGATAAATGCGTGGAACACAAAATTATAGGGACGATTATTCATCTTCCTAGTATTCGACACAAGAAAAGGAATTTTCCACATCTCTTTCTTGTGTCGAAAGAAAAAAAGATTCTTTATCCTGTTCGTCAAAGATTACTAGTCTAAGTTTTGAA